GGGTCGGGTGAATTAGAGAATAGACAGACGTCTGTTGGCATTCCAGCCTTCCTTCTCCTTTCAGGGCCTATCCGAAAGATCTTGGTCGTGAATATCTGAATAGAACGAACCCGCCTCCGTGGATATCTTTGCTTCGGAACAAAACAATTAGAATTAGGCTCGGTCAACTGGAATGTGTATTATCCATATGGGAGATCTTCCAATTGAGAAGATCCATCGACCTGAGACGAAGAGAAAGGTCTATCTATTTTCTTTAATTCTTCAATGAAACCAATAACGAATCATTGGTTTCATTGAAGAAATTGTTTGATGTAGCGAGTAATAGGCTCTTTCGCCGTTCAAGAATTCTTGTTTAGGCAGTTCATATCATCCACACATAGTGATCTAAGATTTCAATTCTTCCATGTTTCAGCAGTAGCATATTGTTCCATGGAGCTAAGGCCAAAAAGATGGAAGAAACAAGTGTTTCCGCGACTCTACCACTCTACCATCCGGCCAATTCTGTTCCACTGAATCCCCCTTTCATGGGGCATGGGCACATATCTTTATGGCTAAGGAATGGGGAATCTTTCTCCTGTTACATGAATCAAATGTTTCATTTCATCCGGGAAAAGCCATCTCTTTCTCAACAATGTCTTTGTCATTTGATCCAATAGCGTTCCGTTAGATAGGAACAGATTTGATAAATACTGATAACTCTCGGATAGAGTATTAGAACGGAAAGATCCATTAGATAATGAACTATTGGTTCTAAACCATCTCTGGCGATGAATCAACAATTCGAAGTGCTTTTCTTGCGTATTCTTGATGAACCAACGTTTATATATAGATGTAGAAGAATTTGTTTGGGAAGCAATAAACCCCTTTGACATCTCTTCATCTGCAAAGAATTCTCGACGTGAAAACAAGGGCTGATCTTTGAATAGGGAAAAGAATGGATCCGCAGGGTCCCAAATGAATTGGCTTATTCGAAAAAAGCCTTGTTCTTTGGAAGATCTATCTCGTGTCTGGTACTGCATGGTTCCACTCTGCAAGAACTCCGAATCATTCTCTTGAAGTTCATCCTCTTTATGAGAAATGATACGTTTGCCCCGAAATGACCCAGTCCAATAGGGAAATCCCAATTCAGTGGGCCTTTCGATACAATCAAATAGATTGCCACAAGGGCGCCATATTCTAGGAGCCCAAACTATGTGATTGAAGAAATCCTCCTCTATCTGTTGCGGATCGAGGGCCCCTTCTTCAAACCCCGATTCGTATTTTTCATATAGAAATCTCTGATCAACGATAGAACAAGATCCCTTTTGCATCATATCTAACTGATTCCTTGGTTCGGACCGAAGAAGTAATGTCACTCGATTCTTATCAAACTGACTGCAATCTTTTTCTGTCCGTGAGGATCCCGCCAGAGCCAGAGCGCCTTCTACTTCTAATAGTAATAATAGTAATAGGCCATGAACTAGATCAGAATCATTCTCAACGAATCCATAAGAAGTGATCCAATTCTTTTCATTGGGTCTGGATGAAGACCAAAGATCTTGAGCGACCGATCCGGCAGAACAACTCAAAAGATAAAGAAGTATCGTGAATTTCTTCATGCTCGTTCCAAGTTCGAAGTACCATTTGTACAAAGAAGAATCCCCTCCCATACTTGATTTCTTCTTCATATAGATAGATATAGGATCTATGGGGCAATTACTTAGAAGTACATTTTGTGCAACAGCCCTTCCTATCTGATAGAAAAGGATCCCATGATCCTGAACCGATCTTATATGGGATCGAAAATCCCAAGTTTTTCTATGAAGAGCTGATCTAATTGTATTAGTTTCTATAATGGATTTCTTCTGTGTAATACTAATTGATAGGGCCTCGTTGATAAGTGCTACAAGATCTCGCGCATTGGAACCCATGGTTATGGACCCGAATCCGTTAGTATGGAACATCCTCTTTTCCAAGTGAAATCCCCTAGTATATGAAAGAATGAAAAAGTGCTTTCGTTGTTGTGGAAGAAGAAGCCTTCGTATCTTAATGCATGTATTGAATTTTTTCGGAGCTATTAGAGCGGGATCCACTTTTTGGGGAATATGAGTCGAAGCAATAACAAGAATCTTTCCAGTGGAACATCTTTCACAATCCCTGGAGAGAGAGTTCTCTAATAGACCGAGGGATAAGTAATTCGACTCATTCACATGCAGATCATGAATGTTTGGAATCCATATTATGCAAGGAGACATTGCTTTTGCTAATTCAAATTGAAGGGTGATATCAATATCAAATTGGTCTCTTTTTGGCGTCATATACGTCATATACATAGTTAGCAGCTTCGTATCAATATCAAGGTCATCCTCACTATCATCAATATTGATATCGTCACTATAATCAATATCATCAATAGGATAACTTTTAGGCTTGTCATCCAGGAACTTGTTCGGAAATACCGTAATGAAAGGAACATAGGAGTTTGTCGCTAGGTATTTGACCAAACAGGATCGTCCAGTTC